ATAATAATAATAATATATTAGGTATATAAATATATATAGGCGTGTTAATTTAATGGTAGAATGTCGTGCTACGGACACGTAAATATAAGTTCAAATCTTATACACGTCTTTGGCAATATAGTATTATATTGTTTATCTAAATATAATAATAATATAGTATAGATAAATCAAAATAAAAATTTTTATACAATGAATTTTTCAATATTTTTATTCCTTATAGGAATATTAGGTTTCGTTTTAAATAGAAAAAATATTATACTAATGCTAATTTCTATAGAAATTATGTTATTATCTATAACATTCTTAATATTAATTAGTTCACTTAGTTTTGACGATATTTTAGGACAAACTTTTGCTATTTATATTATAACAATAGCAGGAGCAGAATCTGCAATAGGTTTAGGAATTTTAGTTGCATATTATAGATTAAGAGGAAGTATATCAATACAATATAAATAATGTATTTAACATTGATAATTTTACCTTTATTAGGTTCAATAGTTTCAGGTTTCTTTGGTAGAAAAGTTGGAGTAAGTGGAGCACATATAATAACATGTACTTCAGTTATAACAACAACATTCTTAGCTATATTAGCTTTTTTTGAAGTAGGTTTTAATAATATACCTGTTACAATAAATGTAGCAAGATGAGTTGATGTAGAATCACTATACGTATTATGAAATTTCAGATTTGATTCATTAACTGTTTCTATGCTATTACCAGTATTAATAGTATCTAGTTTAGTACACGTATACTCTATAAGTTATATGAGTCATGATCCTCATAATCAAAGATTTTTTAGTTATTTAAGTTTATTCACTTTTATGATGATTATTCTTGTAACAGGAAATAATTATTTAATAATGTTTGTTGGTTGAGAAGGTGTTGGTATTTGTTCATATTTATTAGTAAATTTCTGATTTACTAGAATAGCAGCAAACCAAAGTTCTTTATCTGCATTATTAACTAATAGAGTAGGTGATACTTTATTAACTGTAGGTATGTTTGCTATATTATGATCTTTTGGTAATTTAGATTATAGTACAGTATTTGCATTAGCCCCATATTACAATGAAACTATAATCACAATCGTTGGAATTTGTTTATTAATAGGTGCTACAGCTAAAAGTTCACAAGTTGGTTTACATATTTGATTACCTCAAGCGATGGAGGGTCCTACACCTGTATCTGCTTTAATTCACGCTGCTACTATGGTTACAGCTGGAGTATACTTATTAATGAGATCATCACCTTTAATTGAGTATAGTTCAACTGTTTTACTACTTTGTTTATGATTAGGTGCTATAACTACAGTATTTAGTTCTTTAATTGGTTTATTCCAACAAGATATTAAAAAAGTTATTGCTTATTCAACTATGAGTCAATTAGGTATGATGGTAATAGCTGTTGGTTTATCAAGTTATAACTTAGCTTTATTCCATTTAGTTAATCATGCTTTCTATAAAGCATTATTATTCTTAGGTGCTGGTTCAGTTATACATGCAGTAGCAGATAATCAAGATTTTAGAAAATATGGAGGTTTAAGAGAATTCTTACCTTTAACATATTCAGTTATGTTAATAGCTTCATTAAGTTTAGTAGCTGTGCCTTTTATGACAGGATTCTATTCTAAAGATTTTATACTTGAGTCTGCATATGGACAATATTACCTATCAAGTACTATAGTTTACTTTGTAGCAACAATAGGTGCTATGTTTACTACACTTTATTCAGCTAAAGTGTTATATTTAACATTCTTAGCTAATCCTAATGGTCCTTTAGTTAGCTATAAACATGCTCATGAAGGTGACTTATTTTTAACTATACCATTAATTATTCTAGCTATTTTTTCAATATTCTTTGGATACTTAACTAAAGATATTTTTATAGGATTAGGTTCTGGTTTCTTTACAGATAATAGTTTATTTATTCATCCTAGTCATGAAATTATGTTAGATACTGAATTTGCTGTACCTACATTCTTTAAATTATTACCATTTGTATTTACTGTATCATTAAGTGTAATTTCTGTATTGTTATCAGAATTCTTACCTAAATTACTAATTAATTTTAAATTCTCTAGATTAGGTTATAATATCTTTAGTTTCTTTAATCAAAGATTCTATATAGAATTATTCTATAATAAATATATTGTAGAAGGTGTTCTTAAATTAGGTGGTCAAACATCTAAGAGTTTAGATAAAGGTTCTGTAGAATTAATAGGACCTTATGGTTTAGAAAAAGGATTATTAGCTTTAAGTAATAGTATAGGTAAATTAAGTACAGGTATTGTAACTACTTATGCTTTATATATATTAATAGGATTAATATTCTATATTACTCTATTATATTTCTCTTATAACGATAATAATCTATTAATATTAGTTATTTTTACATTATTTGCTTTATTAAATAGTAATAATACTTCGTTTAAACAAACGAAGTAATAATATATATATATATATATATTATTTTTTTTTTTTTGTTTAATTTAAATTTATTTTAGAATATGATATGCTTTTATCCTCAATATTCTGTTTATTATTATCTAATGCTTTGTCTTTTAGACGTGATACTGCAATTCTATATAGTAGAATTGGTATAATAGCATTATTTTATTGTATCTATTTATCTTATAATAATTTATTTATAACATATTTAGATAATGGAATTGGGTTATTTGGTGGGTTATTCTACACATCTTCTATAACACAAGTATTTCATATATTAATATTTGTAATCAGTTTATTGATATTGAATATGACAGGATTTTATCCTAGAAAACTTATATCTAGTGAATATATGAGTTTCACTAAATTATTATTTACAAAATTACAATTTGTTAAAAATTTAACTGTATCAAATATAATATTAAAAAAAGGAGAACAATATACAATATTAGAATATACATTAATGTTATTTTTTATAATAACAGGAAGTGTATTATTAATATCAAGTAATGATTTAGTTTCTATTTTCTTATCTATAGAATTACAAAGTTATGGATTATATCTATTATGTGCTATGTATAGAAATTCTGAATCTTCTACTTCAGCTAGTTTAACTTATTTTTTACTAGGTGGATTATCTTCTTGTTTTATTTTATTAGGTATTGCATTAATTTATGCAAATTTAGGTGTTACATACTTAGATAGTTTTTATGTTATAAATAATTTAGCTGGAATAGTAAATGAACAAGAAATAACAACATATATACCATATTGTTTATTATTAATATCTGTAGGATTTTTATTTAAAATATCAGCTGCACCATTCCACTTCTGATCACCTGATGTTTATGATGGTATACCTACAATAGTAACAACTTTTGTTGCTATAATAGCAAAAATATCAATATTAACTCTGTTATTACAATTAGTTCATTATACTAATAGTATATATATAACAACTCAATATTCTTGAACTACAAGTTTATTAGTTAGTTCATTATTATCATTATTAATTGGAACTATTTTAGGATTAACTCAGTTTAGAATTAAAAGATTATTTGCTTATAGTACAATTTCTCATTTAGGTTTTATGTTATTAGCATTAACTATAAATAGTGTTGAATCAATACAATCATTTATTTTCTATTTAATACAATATAGTTTATCTAATTTAAATGCCTTTATTTTATTAGTAGCTATAGGTTATAGCTTATATGCTTATAACGATAAAAATATAAACCATAATAATTTAGTAGATAAAAATAATTCACCTATTCAGTTAATAAGTCAACTTAAAGGTTATTTCCATATAAATAGTATGTTAGCTTTAAGTTTATCTATAACTTTATTTTCATTTGCTGGTATCCCACCATTAATGGGATTCTTTGGTAAATTGATGGTGTTCTCTGCTGCCTTACAAGAAGGATTTATTTTTATAACACTTATAGGAGTTTTAACTAGTGTTATTAGTGCGGTTTATTACTTATATATTGTTAAAACAATGTTCTTCGATGGACATTCATATACATACTTTAATAAATTAAAAGATCTTAGAATACCAGCACTTATCTTACAAAAAGATAAAATTGTGAATAAAATATATTTTGATTCAAAATTTGCTTTATCTAGTTCTTTAAGTATAACTATCTCTATATTAACATTAATTATTCTTTTATTCATGTTTATGCCTAACGAATGATTACATATGACTAATATCTTATCTATAGTATTATTTATACCTAGTAATATATAGGTAAAATATAATTATTAGTTATATAAATTTATTTTTATATTTTTATTTTTATACTTTATATAAGTTGTTAATTAAAAATTAATTAACAATTTGATTAATTTGATAATGTATTAAATATATATATATTAATAATGTGAATTAAAATAAAATATTTTTATATATCATAAAAATGAGAATTTTAAAAAGTCATCCTTTATTAAAATTATTAAATTCATATTTAATAGATTCACCTCAACCTGCTAATATAAGTTACTTATGAAATTTTGGATCTTTATTAGCTTTATGTTTAGTAATACAAATAGTAACAGGTGTTACATTAGCTATGCATTATACACCTAGTGTATTAGAAGCATTTAATTCTGTAGAACACATTATGAGAGATGTAAATAATGGTTGATTAGTACGTTATTTACACGCTAATACAGCTTCAGCTTTCTTCTTTTTAGTGTATTTACACATAGGAAGAGGTTTATATTATGGATCATATAAATCACCTAGAACTTTAACATGAGCTATTGGTACAGTTATCCTTATAGTTATGATGGCTACAGCCTTCTTAGGATATGTCTTACCTTATGGTCAAATGAGTTTATGAGGAGCTACAGTTATTACTAACCTTATGAGTGCTATACCTTGAATAGGTCAAGATATAGTTGAATTTATTTGAGGAGGTTTCTCTGTAAACAATGCTACATTAAATAGATTCTTTGCATTACATTTCTTATTACCTTTTGTATTAGCTGCATTAGCTTTAATGCACTTAATAGCTATGCACGATACTGTAGGATCTGGTAATCCTTTAGGTATATCTGGTAATTATGATAGATTACCTTTTGCTCCTTATTTCATATTTAAAGATTTAGTTACTATCTTTATTTTCTTTATAGTTTTATCTATATTTGTTTTCTTCATGCCTAATGCATTAGGAGACAGTGAAAATTATGTTATGGCTAATCCTATGCAAACTCCACCTGCTATTGTTCCAGAATGATACTTATTACCTTTCTATGCAATATTAAGATCTATACCTAACAAATTATTAGGTGTTATTGCTATGTTTGCAGCAATATTAGCATTAATGGTTATGCCTATAACTGATTTATCAAAATTAAGAGGTGTACAATTCAGACCATTAAGTAAAGTAGCATTCTATATATTTGTAGCTAATTTCTTAATATTAATGCAAATAGGTGCAAAACACGTTGAAACTCCATTTATTGAATTTGGACAAATTTCTACAGTTTTATACTTTGCACATTTCTTTGTAATAGTACCTGTAGTTAGTTTAATCGAAAATAGTTTAGCAGAATTAGCTACTAAAAAATAACTTAACTTAAGGTTTTAAGTTTTTATTAAACCTATAATTTAGATATTATATTTTTTTTTACTATAAAAAAAAATATATAAGGAGCTTGAGCAGAGGGTTCTGCGTTTCGATTGCAAATCGAAATAAAGGGATTCGAGTTCCCCGGGCTCCTTTGTATATATATATATATATTAATAAGATAATTAATAATATTATACATAAAAATTAAACTTAATTCTTAAGGTGATATATATATATATAATTTTATTTTTCTTATTTAAATTTGTATTATGCAATATAGATAATAATGATTATATATAGCATAATGATTTTTAATATTTAATACAATAATATTTAATGTAATATTGTATGATATAATATAATTATTAAAATAACTAAAAAATAGTAGGTAATATATAATAAATATATTTTACTTTTAAATATCACATAGATAGAAAATATATAATATAATTAACAATACTGCACGTTATTTAATATTTCTTTAATATATTTATATATTTCTTTATGTAAGTAAAAAAAATTTTTTAAAATAATAATGATATATTTAATATCTATACTTGAGGGATTATTAGTAATAGTTCCTGCTTTATTATCTGTAGCTTTTGTAACAATAGCGGAAAGAAAAACCATGGCTAGTATGCAAAGAAGATTAGGTCCTAATGTAGTAGGTTACTATGGTTTATTACAAGCATTTGCTGATGCTTTAAAATTATTATTAAAAGAGTATGTAGCACCAACACAAGCTAATATAATTTTATTCTTCCTTGGACCTGTTATAACTTTAATTTTTGCTTTATTAGGTTATTTAACTGTTCCTTTTGGTTCAGGTTTATTTATATCTGATTATAGTTTAGGTTTATTATATATGTTAGCAGTTAGTTCTTTATCTACATATGGAATATTATTAGCAGGTTGATCTGCTAATTCTAAATATGCATTCTTAGGTTCATTAAGAAGTACAGCTCAATTAATTAGTTATGAATTAATATTAAGTTCTGTTATACTATTAGTTTTATTATTAACAGGAAGTTTAAACGTTATTACTATAGTAGAATCACAAAGAGCAGTAAATTTATTATTTCCATTATTTCCTTTATTTTTAGTATTCTTTATAGGTTCTATAGCAGAAACTAATAGAGCTCCTTTTGATTTAGCTGAAGCAGAATCAGAACTTGTTAGTGGTTTCATGACAGAACATTCTGCTAGTATTTTTGTATTCTTTTTCTTAGCTGAATATGCTAGTATTGTTTTAATTTGTGTTTTAAACAGTATTTTATTTTTAGGAGGTTATTTAAGTATTATTCCTTTAGATTTAATTTTAAATTTTTTAAATTTATTTTTTGATGTAAATAATACTATTTTATATGATATATTTGTACATATATCTTCTTCTCCTTTAAATTTAGCTGTTAAAACAGCTTTTTTTATATTTGTATTCATTTGAGTTAGAGCTTCTTTCCCTAGAATACGTTTTGACCAATTAATGTCAGTTTGTTGAACTGTTTTGTTACCTATTGTAATAGCTTATGTTGTATTAATGCCTTGTATTGTATATGGTTTAGGAATTATACCTATAAATATATCTTTATTATAATAAAAAAAATTAAAAATATAATTATGGCTATAATAATGAAAACAATACATTTTTTTTCTTTAATTTTATTAAATAGTAAAAAACTAAAAGGTTTTTATTTTTATTTAACTGAGTTATATAAAATTTATTTGGATGTTTTATTTAATAGTTTAGACAATAAAACTAAAGGTAAAATAAATATCTTTTTTTTACAGTTAAAAAGATTACTATTTGTAGGTTCTATTTTAATTGAAATCATACAATTTATAAGTTTAGCTTTATTTCTTTATAAATTATTTAAATTCAGCTCTATTGATATTTTTTTATCCTGATTAATATATTCAAAAATAAAATCTTATATATCTTCATTAATAAAATTGTATATAGTAAATGTTATATCATTTATTGTTGTTAACAACAATTCAATTGAGGAAGTTTATAATAAGGTTTTTTATAAAATCTTAAAAGATCATTATAAAGATATAATAACAATTAATGTAATATTAATATACTTTACTTCTGTATATAAATCCTTATTTTTTATTGTTATAGCTGGTTTAATATTAGGTTTAACATTATTATATCTTTCTACGATGTTATTTATATATATAAATTATATAAATAAAAATATAAAAAGTAAACCCATTCTATATATATTTCTTTTAATAATGTCTTTAGTATTAATAGTTATTTCATTATTAATAATAAGATCATCACTTATCTATATTAATGAATTATTAAGAGTAAAAATAAATGGAGCAAATCCTACACCTAATAGGGGACCAACCCCACCAAGTGGTTCACCTGGAGGAGATGGAGGAACACCAAACGGTCCAAATGATCCATCTGGTGGTCAACCATCGGGAGGAAAAGATAAAGCTTTTTTTGAGAATAAGAATATATCTAAATATAAAAGAAAAAGTTATGAAAAAAATCGTGAAGCTAAAAGAAAAAGAGATGAGAGGGATGTATTATTAGCGGAACAAGATCCAGAGGCTTATGATGCAAAAGTAGAAAGATATAAATTTAATACTAGAGCAAAGCGTGTTATGACTTTAGAAGAATATGAAAGAAGGAAAAAACTACGAGAAAAACGTGATTTAACTAATATGCGTAATAGATATAATAGTAGTTTTGATTTAAATTTAGAAGGACGTTCTGCTGAAGATATACAAAGAATGATTGAAGAAGGTAATAAAATACGAGAAGGATATGTTGAAGGTAATGCACCTCAAACAGAACAAAATCCCCCTGTTTCATATTTTGCACCTCAAACAGAACAAAATCCTCCTGTGTCACAGATTGAAAATATATCTCAATCACAAGGATTTATAGATGTACCAAACCAAAATGTTGGTCATTACCCTACTCATGATTCACGATTCACTTATACATTACGTGATAATGAAGTTATACCTTATAACTCTCAATCTCAAACATATTTTGATTATTCAATGCAAAATCCACCAAGGAATTCTTGAGATAATAACCCTTACTTGTATAATAATAATTCTTATACACAAAATAATATAGTAAGTGATAATTATACTTATAATAATAATCCTTATACACAAGATAATACAGTAAGTGATAGTAATACATATAATAATCTTTATACACAAGATAATACAATTAATAGTGGTAATACTGTAACTACTAATACAAATAATCCTGTAATTACTAATACAAATAATCCTGTGACTAAAGTTAATATAACTGATCTAATTCACACTTCAGAAAACTCAACAAATACGGAACAAAAAAGAATTAATATTTCAGACATGCTTAATACACCTAAACAACAACCAAAAAGAATTAATGTATCAGATATGATTAATTCATCAATACCAGATTCAAATAGAAGAATTAATGTATCAGATATGATTAATTCACCAAGGCCAGAATCAAATAAAATAAGAATGAAAGATATATTAAATCGTTAATGTTAAGTATTGTTCTATATAGAGTTACATTGTTGTTTACAAAAAGTTAAATTAGTTAAGCTATTAACTTTGTAGTAATTTAATGTTAAATTAATTAACTTTATGGCATACATAAAGTGTAATATATAAAATATTATGTAGTATTTTATTAGTAGTAAATTTATTTAAAATTTAAGTATATATGTCTTTATTATTATTATTAATACCTTTAATAGGAGTAGGTTTAGTAACAGTAGAGGCAAATTATGGTTTATCGCTTATAAATAATATAAGAATAAAATCTATTGCCTTAACAACTTCAATAGTTAACTTAATTGTATCATTAGTTATGTTTATACTATTTGATTTTAGTAGTAAACAATTTCAATTTATTGAAGAGCATTATCAAATAAGTTACTTTGATGTATATTTAGGTGTTGATGGTTTATCAATATACTTTGTATTATTAACAACTATAATAATGCCTATAGCAATATTATCAAATTGAAATTCAATACAATCTAAAAATGTATTATCATTTGTAGTAATAATGTTATTATTAGAATCATTATTACTAGCAGTATTCTTAGTATTAGATATATTATTATTTTATATATTCTTCGAAAGTATTTTACCACCTTTATTTTTATTAATAGGATTATTTGGTTCAAGTAATAAAGTAAGAGCCAGTTTCTATTTATTCTTGTATACTTTATTAGGATCATTATTTATGTTATTATCTATAATAGCTATGTCTTCTATAATGGGTACAACAGACTTTGATGCTTTATCAAAAGCAAATTTTAATTATATTACTCAATTATTTTTATTTTATGGAATATTTATAGCTTTTGCTGTAAAAACACCAGTAATCTTTTTAAATACTTGATTATTAAAAGCTCACGTTGAATCACCATTATCAGGAAGTATAATTTTAGCAGGTATAGTTTTAAAATTAAGTTTATATGGTATATTTAGATTAATTTTACCTTTATTACCTAAAGCTTCTATAAATTATACTTATGTAATATACGTAATAGGTGTAATAACAATATTATATGCTAGTTTTAGTACATTAAGAACAATAGATATTAAAGAACTAATTGCTTATTCATCAGTATCTCATGCAGCTGTTTACTTAATAGGTGCATTTAGTAATACAATACAAGGTATTGAGGGTTCAATATTATTAGGATTAGCTCACGGTTTTGTTTCATCAGGATTATTTATTTGTGCAGGAGGAATTTTATATGACAGATCATCTACTAGATTAATTACATATTATAGAGGTATGGCTCAAGTTATGCCTATTTTCTCTGTATTATTCTTCATATTATCTTTAGGTAATAGTGGAACTCCTTTAACTCTAAATTTCTTAGGTGAATTCATGTCATTATATGGAGTATTTGAAAGAATGCCTATATTAGGTGTTTTAGCTAGTACTTCTATAGTATTCTCTGCTGCTTATACAATATTTATGTATAATAGAATAGTATTTGGAGGTTCTTACTCTCTTTATTTTGTAGAAAATATAGGTGATGTAACTAGAAGAGAATTTATAATGTTATTAGTATTTGTAATACTAACAGTATTATTTGGAATATACCCAGCTCCAATTTTAGATGGATTACATTATTCAGTTTCTTCTTTAATTTATAATGTAAATTAATAATTATTTATTAAATATTATAAATAATAGAATAATTTATATTGAAAGTTAGAGATAAAATCTCTATTCATGAATCATGAAATACATGATATCTGTTAAAAAATATATATATATATATATATATTTTATATTCTTATTAGCTCAATGGTAGAGCAGAATACTTCTAATATTTTGATCCAAGTTCGAGTCCTGGATAAGAATAATATTTATTATTAGCCCTTATAGCTCAACGGTAGAGCGGAATACTGTTAATATTTTGATAGATGTTCGATTCATCTTAAGGGCTTAAATATACATAATGCAAAACCTTAAAATCTTAAAAAGTCATAATAAGTCTAAGAAGTTATATGCTTTAATAATAATAAATATAAGTATGCCACAATTAGTACCATTTTTTTTTGTAAATCAAGTAGTATTTGCTTTTGCTGTATTAACAGTATTAATATACGCATTTAGTAAATACATTTTACCAAGATTTGTACGTCTTTTCATATCACGTATCTATATAAATAAATTATAGTATATATAATTAATATATATTTTACTATATCAATAAATTAAATATATAATTAACATAAAATCGTATGCGTCATTTTAATTTTGTATTAAGTCCATTGGACCAATTTGAAATTAGAGATTTATTTTCTATAAATGCCAATTTATTAGGAAACATTCATTTATCATTAACAAATATAGGTTTATATTTATCAATAGGTTTATTTTTAGTTTTAACATACAGTTTGTTAGCAACAAATAATAATAAAATAATACCAAATAACTGATCAATCAGTCAAGAAAGTATCTATGCAACAGTACATAGTATAGTTATAAACCAACTTAACCCAACAAAAGGACAATTATATTTCCCTTTTATATATGCATTATTCATATTTATTTTAGTAAATAATTTAATAGGAATGGTGCCTTATAGTTTTGCATCAACATCTCATTTTATCTTAACATTCTCAATGAGTTTCACTGTTGTTTTAGGTGCAACATTCTTAGGATTCCAAAAACATGGATTAAAATTCTTTTCATTATTTGTACCTTCAGGTTGTCCTTTAGCATTATTACCTTTATTAGTTTTAATCGAATTCATTTCATATTTATCTAGAAATGTATCATTAGGATTAAGACTTGCAGCTAATATACTTTCAGGTCACATGCTTTTATCTATTTTAAGTGGATTTACATATAATATTATGACTAGTGGTATATTATTCTTCTTCTTAGGTTTAGTACCTTTAGCATTTATTATAGCATTCTCAGGATTAGAATTAGCTATTGCATTTATTCAAGCTCAAGTTTTTGTAGTTTTAGCTTGTTCATACATTAAAGACGGATTAGATTTACACTAATCTAATTAATATAACATATAATTTATCAAATGAACTGTCCCATATATTAAAATAGGACGTTCACCCACTTTGACTTTTAAGTCAAATAGGTAAACTAAATTGTAAAATAAAAACAAGGTTTACTAAATAAAAGTATTACCTTTATATAATTATGTTTATTATAAAAATAAAGATATAAAAATTTTATGTAAATAGGAAAGTCCAAAACTTATTAGGCATATATGTTTGGTTATATATCAAGCTTTATAAAAATATAAGGGTTTTAACAGAAACTAAAAATTATTATAAAAACGTAATATAAACGTTATAATAATTGCGAACAATAAACCCTATGCTAAGTTTTTATTTAGAATTATTAAAGTTTTAAACAGGAACCGGCTTATTTATATCTTTATTAAAAAAAAAAATAATTTGTAAGTGAATTTTATGAATTAAGAAAAAAAAGTAAGGTGTGTATAATGCAATATAGGTATGTTATACATATACCAAATAATTAATTTTTTGAGTTTGATGATGGCTCTGATTGAACGCTGTCCAAGTACTTGACACATGCTAATCGAACGACTAATTAGTTTTTATAAACTAAGTAGTAGTGGTGTACAGGTGAGTAAAAGATAATTTGGCTACCTTAAAGTAAGGGGAAAATCCCTTATAAAAGAAAGGAAAATAAAAAGTCCGCTTTAAGATGTTAATCTTTATCTCGGTGAGTAGTAGGAAAGGTAATGACTTTTCTAGCTAAAATCCGTAGTCGTGACTGAGAGGTCGATCGACCACATTGGGTCTGAAAAAACCCCAATGCGTATTAGTACAGCAGTGAGGAATATTGGTCAATGGCCGAAAGGCTGAACCAGTAACTTGGAAGAATGTAAGTGTATTATAATAATACAATAACGATTAACTCGTATAAAATTCTAAATAGGATAATGATAATGACAATTTCCTATTTATAAGTCTTGACCAAATTACGTGCCAGCAGTCGCGGTAATACGTAGAAGACTAGTGTTAGTCATCTTTATTAGGTTTAAAGGGTACCTAGACGGTAAATTAAACTCTAAATGAGTACTTTTTTACTAGAGTTTTATGTGAGAAGGAAGAATTTCTGGAGTAGGGATGAAATACTTTGATACCAGAAGGACTGGTAACGGCGAAGGCATCCTTCTATGTAAAAACTGACGTTGAGGGACGAAGGCTTGGGTAGCAATAAGGATTAGATACCCTAGTAGTCCAAGCAGAAAATGATGAATGTCATAGGCTAGATTATATATTTAGTCTATAAATGAAAGTGTAAGCATTCCACCTCAAGAGTAATATGGCAACATATAAACTGAAATCATTAGACCGTTTCTGAAACCAGTAGTGAAGTATGTTATTTAATTCGATAACCCGCGAAAAACCTTACCACAGTTTGAATAACAATAAAATTGTTACAAGCGCTGCACGGCTGTCTTTAGTTAATGTCGTGAGATTTGGTTAACTCCTCTAATTAACGAAAACCCTCACTTTATTTGTATACATAAAGTGGTTCGCCACTACATTGGACCAGATAATAGGGATTAAGACAAGTCATCATGGCCTAAATACTGTGGGCTATAGACGTGCCACATACGCCTTAACAAAGGGATGCGATATTGTGAAATGGAGCTAATCCCCAAAATTGGATATAATATGGATTGTAGTCTGTAACTCGACTACATGAATAAGGAATTACTAGTAATCGTGAATCACCATCGTCACGGTGAATTTAATCTCAGCTAGGTACTAACCACTCGTCAGGCGCTGAAAGGAGTATGTGCAATAAGTTTGATTTGCTTATGTATTAATATATATAATCAGGTATATAAATATGTAAGTATTATTTTCGTATGCATGACTTTGATTGGTGTTAAGTCGAAATATGGTTCGTGTAATGGAAATTGCACGGGATGAATAAATTTTAACAATAAAAATTCATAAGATATATATATATAAAATATAAATATATTTTATATAATCTTTTATAGGTATATTTTTATACTGGTTCAAATCCAGAAAAAGACAAAATATATATATATATTAAGGAAGGGTCCGTTTGTTGGTTTACGGGTTGAGCTGTAAACTCAATGGCTATAGGCCATCGAAGGTTCGATTCCTTTTCTTCCTATCTCAATTTTAGTCCTATCTCGATATTTTATATATGTATAAAATGATGAGAGATTAATAATTTTTAATTTTTATGAATAATATTTTTTTATTAAATGATTCTATTACTAATGGATTTAGTATAGAATTTGTAGATGTTATCTATTTAATTTCTATTTTATTTGGAGTATTAACTATTGTAAGTAGAAATCCTATAGTTTCTGTATTATTTTTAATAGGTTTATTTGTTAATATTGCTGGTTTATTAATATTAGTTGGATTAAATTACCTTGGATTATCTTATATATTAGTATATGTAGGTGCTGTTTCAATTTTATTCCTTTTTATATTAATGTTAATAAACATTAGAATTTCTGAACTATTAAGTGAAACAAATAATGATATACCTTTAGCTGTTTTAACTGTTTTACTATTTTATTATATAGTAGGACAAGTATTACCTGCTAATTTAACAGATAATACTATTGTTTCTTCTTTATCAAATTCATTTTCTGAAGTATATAACGTACAATTAGATAATGAGTTATTTAATATAGTAAATTTAAAACAAGAAATAGCATATGCTAGTAGTAAAGGTTGAGATAGCTCATTAGTAGAGTTTACTCATATTTCTGGTATAGGTAATATTATGTATACTAGTTATTCATTATGATTAATAATAAGTTCAGTTATATTATTATTAGGTATGGTAGGTGCTATAGTAATAACTATTAAACAAAAGTAATTATGGAAAACTTATTTGTAAATTAATTAATATTAAATGGTATATCAATCAAAAAGCAATTTTCAAAATCATCCGTTTCATTTAGTATCTCCATCACCTTGACCTTTATTTACTAGTGTATCATTATTTATACTTACAACTGCTACAGTTTTATTTATGCATGGTTTTCAAGGTTTTGAATACTTAGTACCTGTAGCTGTAATTAATGTAGCTTACGTTATGGGTTTATGATTTAGAGATGTTATCTCAGAAGGAACATATTTAGGTAATCATACAAATGCAGTTCAAAAAGGATTAAATTTAGGAGTAGGTTTATTTATTATTTCAGAAGTATTCTTTTTCTTAGCAATCTTCTGAGCATTCTTCCACAGTGCAATATCACCTAGTGTTGAATTAGGAGCACAATGACCTCCTTTAGGTATACAAGCTGTAAATCCTTTTGAATTACCATTATTAAATACAGTAATCTTATTATCATCAGGTGTTACAATTACTTATGCTCATCATTCATTAATACAAGGTAATAGAAAAGGAGCATTATATGGAACAGCTGTTACAATTCTATTAGCAATTGTTTTCACATTCTTCCAAGGTGTAGAATATACAGTATCTTCATTCACTATATCTGATAGTGTTTACGGATCATGTTTCTATTTTGGAACAGGTTTCCACGGATTACACGTTATGATTGGAACTGCATTCTTAGCAGTTGGTTTATGACGTTTAGCTGCTTATCACTTAACAGACCACCATCATCTTGGTTATGAATCAGGAATTTTATACTGACACTTTGTTGACGTAGTATGATTATTCCTTTACATATCAGTATACTACTGAGGTTATTAAATTTTGATATATAAATGTATTTTATATATTTTTAACTTAACTATAAATGTTATGTTAGAGACTTTAGTTTAATGGTAAAACATGTGACTTTTAATCATTACCATATGGGTTCAAGTCCCATAAGTCTTAATTTATTTTACTATAAATGACTATAAGTTAACGGTAGACTGCTTATTTACCATATAAGATGTGCTGATTCGAATTCAGCTAGTCATATTATATAAGTTTATATAAATTAAATGAAAATGAAAAAAAAAAATAAAATGGCTATAAGTTAATGGTAGACTGTTCGTTTTCCATACGAAGTGTGCTGATTCGAATTCAGCTAGCCGTAAAAGGGTTAGTAACTTAATTGGTAAAGAGTTTTCTTGTCAGGGAAATTGATGCCGGATCGAGACCGGTTTAACCCGTAATTAAAGGAAAAGTTGCTATTGGTAGGGTAAGATATTTGCTAAATATTGTGTTTTTACACTTAGATGTTCGATTCATCTCTTTTCCGAAGAGCATAGTTTAATAGGCAAAACTGTAAGCTTCAACCTTATATTTCTTAGTTCGAGTCTAAGTGCTCTTGAAGTTATATATTAATTGATTCTTTAACTTAACTGGTAAAGTGTGTTCTTGATAAGGATATGTTCAGTGTTCGAGTCACTGAAGAATCATTTTTGATGATATATAATAGCTACGTGGCTATTATATATAAATAAAAGAAAAAATAAATAAAAAAAATTATAAAGTAAAAATAATTAAGAGAGTTGGCTGAGTGGTTTAAGGCGGCTAGCTTGAGTCTAGCTAAAGGTAAAAACTTTCATATGTTCGAATCATATACTCTCTGATATATTTAATATATTTATAAAATAAAATTATATTAATCATAATTTAGTATAGATAATATAATATCTATACATAATTTACAGGTTAGAGCCAGGTTGGTTAGGCGTCTCATTTGGGTTGAGGAGTAGTTATGTTCGAATCATAATAACCTGAAGTATAAATTTAATTTATAAGTGTATTTTGCAATATAGGCAATATGAAAGATATATTTCATGCGCTTTGCGCATGGCAAGTATATAAAGAAATTATTATGGATAATTAGCTATATATTAAAGAACATCTAGTAAATCTAGTTTCTAAGAGAAATCGAATATTAAACGAAGTGAATTGAAATATCTTAGTAACTTTAGGAAAAGAAATCAAACGAGATTGTTATTTGGTGCCAACTAAATAACAAGAGCCTATTAACAAAACTTGTTAAAGTAAAACGGATTAAAATCTGTTTGAATATAGGGGAACCTTCCTCTAAGGCTAAATATGATATATAAGCGATAGTGAAAAGTACCGTGAGGTAAAATTTGAAATAGTAGTTTTATAAGCAGCTCGAGTGAAAATTTAAATAAATAATAAGAGCGTACCTTTTGCATAATGGGTCAGCAAGTTAATTTTAGATGCAAGCAATGATTTCGTGCGCTTCGCGCATGAAACTAGCTTAGATAAACCAATTATGAGAAAATGAATAAGTATCTAGAATTAGACCCGAAGGCTAGTGATCTTACCATGGTCAGGGTTATAAAAGCCCGAACGGGTTATCGTTGTATAGATATCCGAAGAATTGTGGTAAGTTAGTGAAAGACAAAACTGACTAGTATAGCTGGTTTTCCGCGAAACCTATATGAGTAGGTAATTTAATTAACATCTTAGCAGGTACAGAACTGTGATCTCGGACAATATCTTTTGATTTTGTCAACATCGGGGGGTTGTAGTGACTTTACCGGAGAGTATTTGCACTCGGAATGGCAAAGATGAATGTTGAATAATCGGACATAGTGCGATAAGGTTGTATGTCTAAAGGGAAACAGCCCAGAACAAGAGTTAAGGTTCCAAAATTATTGTTGAGTGAAATTAAGGATGTTTTTTTTAAAAACAATCAGGAAATAGGCTTAGAAGCGGCCATTTTTTGAAGACCTCGTAACAGAGCACTGATTAAATTTTTTAGAAAAAAACACCGAAAATTTAACGGATCTAAACAATATACCGAAACCTTGTACACATATTTATAATAATAATTATTGTATATGTGGGGTAGCGGAACATTGGATAAATATTAATTATTATTTCTTCTAAGAAATAATAAGTATGGATTATTATTTATAATATTTATTAATTAAGGATATTTATATAATATTATTATATCTAAAAGGTATAATGTATATATGAATATATAGATGTATTATATATGTCTTTATTATTAAAATAATCCATCGATATAATCCAAGAGAGAATGCTGACATGAGTAACGAAAAAGGAATATCCTCGCCTTAAGCTTATGGTATTATATTTAATTTTCGGTATCTAAAAATATTAATCAAAAGGTAATTTTGATGATATTTATATATTAATACTTAAAAGTAAAAAACAAAACCTTTAACAAGTAATAAAGGTTCTGGAAAATTTTTTACTTTAGATAAAATATATACTAATATTTTTAGTCTTATAAATAAAGCTCAATATGTTATATTGTATAACTATATAATTTCTTGTTACAAGTTTTCAAGATTGTATAGTGTAAATACAATATAATAGAGTTTTATGAAAAAAAAATATATATTTTATCTTTATACTATTGTATAATTTAAGACTGTTATACAAATAATATAAGTATAATAAGGTTTATATATACCGTACCTAGATACTATCACAAGTAAGCAAGTAGAGAATACAAAGGCGTTTGAGTGAACAATCATTAAGGAACTCGGCAAATTGACTACCGTAACTTCGGGATAAGGAGGGCCATTATAATTAGTTTAACATATCTTAGGATATGATTTAATTAAACTAATCATAAGAGGAAACATAAAATAATGTTGTACGACTGTTTAATAAAAACACAGCACTCTGCAAAGATAAAATATCAAAGTATTGAGTGTGATGTCTGCCCAATGTCGGCTGGGTAACGGATTTACCTTGGTTTTTAACTGAGGTTTTGAAGGATACCCCGATTAATGGCGGCCTTACCTATGAGGGTCCTAAGGTAGCGAAATACCTTGGCCGTTAAATGCGGTCCTGCATGAATGACTTAACGATACAACAGCTGTCTCGATGATTGTCTCAGTGAAATTGGAATAGCAGTGCAGATACTGTTTACCTCTAGATAGACGAGAAGACCCTATGCAGCTTTACTGTTACTAATTGCAAGAGTGAAAATTTAGGATGATTTCGAGTGTATAAGGTAGTTGTCTGATAACAATGAAACACCTTTATTCGTTTCCTACTATATGCTCTTGAGGATTGGGAGGCAGTTTATGCGGGGCACAGATCCCACAAAAAGTACCTGGGTATATCCAAAGTTCATTTTGTAAATTTGTAAATTTCTTTACAAATATTTTAATTTGTTATAATTATATTCATAATTATACAGTTATTGTTAGATTAAGTTCAATATTTATTTTTATTTTAAGTAAGATTTTAACTATATGGTGAATAGATGTATTTTAAACTTTAATATTTAAAAGTTTTTTGTCATATTAATATTGTATTTTATCTTTATTAATATGATAATTAATTATACTTTAAAAGTTTAATGGCTAAATCTTGCTTTACTGTTTGACCTACAAGTCTATCAGTCGCGTAAGCGGGGCATATGATCACAAGATGCATAAAGGAAAGGTCTTGGATTATAGAAAAAGTTACGCTAGGGATTTATAACTGTGAGTCCTCCAATATTTTAAAATATTGGTAATATATTGGGTAAATTTCAAAGACAACTTAAAATAATTTAAGTGTATTTGAAGCGAAACTTATTTTAGCAACAAGCAGCAGTAATTATGCGCTTAATTTTAGGTTTTAATCCTAAGATAAAATAAGGACGTTCAACGACTAAAAGGTGAGTATTGCTAACAATAATCCTTTTTTTAATGCCCAACATCTTTATTAACTATTATAAAAAAAATTGTATAATAATTATTATTACTTAGTGATAATAATGAAATAGACTTGGTATTATACCAAGCTTAAATATTATATAATTAAGCTTGATTAATTATATTAATATCTTAATTTATTAAAAATATGCTAAATATTATAAAATCAAAATTAAAAAATACATATAAGAAAAAATCATTAAATAGTGAAAATGTTACTATACGTAATAAAGATTTAGTTCCTGCTGTAAGAGATTGAAAAAATAGTATTTATGTTTACAACAAAAATTCTTTAAGTTTGATACCTGTTGCAAGCAGATTAGTAATGAAATTAATTAAAGGTTATTTTAATTCATATAATTTAAATATAGAATCTAAATTAAGAAAAGAAAAATTACGTCGTAGATTAAGAAAATTATCTACAAATAAAATCTTTATTAGTGATGGTGAATTTAAACATACTAATGATAATGTTAATATAACATTATATGTATATAACAGACAAAGACTTAATTACTTATTAAAATTAAAAAAAAGATATACAAGATTATTTAAAAAAGCTAGATTTGTAAGAAAATTACAGTTAATAAGAAATGTAGGATTGAATATATTAAAACAACAACAAGAAAAAAGTAAAATATTAACAAATGTTTTACCAAATTATAGTTCAAAAGTATATTCAGTACAAAATCTTTATTATAGAAATTTTATAAAAAAATCTTTTAGAAGATTAAAATACTACATGTATTATAAACAATTACTTTACATTAATAAAGCTAAATTTGAAAATTCATATCTACAAGGTTTAATTAATTTAGTAAGAAAAATATATAAAAAAAATGTAGAATTTAATATTATTAATTTAAAATATTTTTATTATAATAGTGATATTTTTACACAACCTTTAGTATTAAAATTAAGAAAAAAAAGAAAGTTATTAAGATATCTTAAAGCTTTAGTTAGAAAAGCAAATATTAAAGATATTAAATTAAATGAAAGATCAAAATATTTTTTTCAATTAGAAAATTTATTTACAGTAAATAACCTTGATACTACAAATAATCTATTAAATAAATTAATGCAGCAAAATAAAACAAGTTCAGAATACTTAAAAAAAGTTGTATTAAATGATATAAAATTTAAAAGAGTATCAGGTGTTAGATTAGAAGCTGCAGGTAGATTAACTAGACGTTATACAGCTTCTAGATCTCAACATAAAGTTAGATATAGCGGTAATTTAACAAATGCTTATTCTTCTGTTAAAGGTTATCCTTCAGCTGTAATAAGAGGAAATTATAAACCTAATATACAATATACTAAATTAAATTCTAAATCACGTATTGGATCTTTTGGAGTTAAAGGTTGAGTAAGTGGTGTTTAAGAATTAAATTTTATAACCTAAAATAGTTAATAAAGATGATGAAATAGTCTGAACCATTTTGAGAAAAATGGAAATAAAAGGGAAACCTTTTATGATAACATAAATTGAACAGGCTAATTTGCGCAAGAGAGTACAAATTGAGTGCGCGGTTTGGCACCTCGATGTCGGCTTAGCTCATCCACATGAATGCAAAAATCATGAAGGGTTCGACTGTTCGTCGATTAAAGAGCTACATGAGCTGGGTTTAATACGTCGTGAGACAGTATGGTTTCTATCTTCTAGAGGGAATTAAAGTAGAATAAAGATAGCCCCTTCGTACGAAAGGAGTTGGGTATATTGACCTATGGTTTACCTGTTGTTTATGTTATATATTATTTATGTAAATAATATATCATTTACTTATACTTAAGTAAATTGTTCACATAGGCATGGCAGGAAGGCTACGTCAGTTAAAGATAAGTGCTGAAAGCATTTAAGCGCGAAGCTTACTTTAGGATACTTTTAAACGTAGTAGAACACTACGAGTAAAATTGTTATAAGTTTACTTATAATGATTAATAGGCTTTAGTTGTACTAATTTTAACATTTTTAGACATAAAGTACTAATTATTAATATACTAAATATTTCACATATCATATAAATTAAATTTAGCCCGGTTAGCATAAAAGTAATGCAACCGTTTTGTAATCGGTAGAAACAAGTGCGATACTTGTACTGGGCTATTATATTAAAGACCCAATGGTCAAGTTTGGTTAAGACATAACATTTTCACTGTTAGTGCGGGAGTTCAAATCTCCCTTGGGTTGAAAGAAATTAGCTCAGTTGGTAGAGCTGTCGCTTTACACGCGAAAGGTCAGGTGTTCAAGTCACCTATTTCTTAGTCATATATGCGGATTGATGTAATAGTAACATAGATGGCTCATGACCAAAATATTTAGGTGCAATTCCTAAATCCGCAACCAAAGGCTATAGCTTAATCGGTAAAGCGAACCACTCATGATGGTTTGAGTAAATGTTCAAGTCATTTTAGCCTTAAATAATCCGAGTGCTGGAATTGGTAGACAGTCTTAGCTTAAGTTTAAGTGACGTAAGTCGTAAACGTTCGAATCGTTTCTTGGATAGGGGTTATAGTTTAACTGGTAAAACGGCGATTTTGCATATCGTTATTTCAGGATCGAGTCCTGATAACTCCAATATAATTTATTATATTTACAGAACGCTTGAGAAGCTCAATTGGTAGAGCGGATCACTGAAGATGATTAGGTTATAAGTTCAAGTCTTATCTCGAGCAATAAATGGGTATGCTGAAATTTGGTAACCAGGTTCCGCTTAGGACGGAATAGTATTAACTTTGCAAGTTCAAGTCTTGTTACCCATATAGTTTAATATATATTATATATAATATGTTGTCGACTAATCGGTAAGTCATAAATTTTTGGTATTTACTATTGGGTGTTCGAGTCGCCCCAACATAATTAGCTAAATATATAATTTTATATTTGCTAGCCTTTGGGTTGGGGATATGGTCTGAAGGCCAGCATCGCTAGGATAGTTCAATCGGTAGAACAATAATTTCATGAATTAAGAATGAGAATTCGAGTTTCTCTCCTGGCTATAATGAGCTAACATTCACATAATTATAAATTCGTATTAGCGAAGAATAATATATGATAATTAATATATATACAATATATATGTAGAATTAAAAGATATTTTCTTATCATTAGTTTCTTTTCCTTTTACAAGTTCTTCAATATATATATTGAAGATACAATATTATCTTATCAAATATACAAAGAATATTGAAATTTATTTTTAATTTTAATGATAGTTATTTTAACTATATTAGTTAATTATGGTAAAACTGTTACTACAGTTAAAATGGATAACTTACCAGAACCTAATAATGAAAATTCAAATAATGGAGATTCCAATAATGAATCTTCTAGAAAAAGAAAATCTGATGGTTATGGTAATGGAGGTTCACCTAAAAAACCTACATGTTTGTTAGATGAATTTAAGAAGTATATGGAAATTATTGAATATAGTTTAAATAAAAAATAATACAATAATATTTTGTATTAATATATATATATATGATATACATATATATATAAGGTGGGTGTAGTTCAACGGTAGAACAGCTGTATGTGGCATAGTATATCCTAGTTCGATTCTAGGTACCCTCCCTAAATAACGTAATAATGTGATGTTATTCACATAACTATAAATTCGTTTTTACGAAGAACAAAATTTAGTTGTTTTTTGTTAGATCAATTAACAAAATATAATATCTCATTTGGAAGAGGTTTTTCTACTTCTGCTAAAACAGAAGATGTTGCCTCGATAAATACTCAAGAAAGTTCATCATTTTTAACTTTAAAACAACCTACAGAATGACAAGAAAGATGATTTTTATCATCTAACGCTAAAGATATAGGTACTTTATACTTAATGTTTGCATTATTCTCAGGTTTATTAGGTACAGCATTTTCTGTACTTATAAGATTAGAGTTATCAGGACCAGGTGTTCAATATATTGCAGATAACCAATTATATAATAGTATAATAACAGCTCACGCTATCATGATGATTTTCTTCATGGTTATGCCAGCTTTAATTGGTGGATTTGGTAATTTTTTATTACCGTTATTAGTAGGAGGTCCTGATATGGCATTCCCTAGACTAAATAACATTAGTTTCTGATTATTAGTTCCTAGTTTACTATTATTTGTTTTCTCTGCAACAATAGAAAATGGTGCTGGTACAGGTTGAACATTATATCCACCTTTATCTGGAATCCAATCACACAGTGGACCAAGTGTTGATTTAGCAATTTTTGGTTTACATTTAAGTGGTATTAGTAGTATGTTAGGTGCTATGAACTTTATTACAACTATTTTAAATATGAGAAGTCCAGGTATACGTTTACATAAATTGGCTTTATTTGGTTGAGCTGTAGTAATAACAGCAGTGTTATTATTATTATCTTTACCTGTATTAGCTGGTGGTATTACTATGGTTTTAACTGATAGAAACTTCAATACTTCATTCTTTGAAGTAGCTGGTGGTGGTGATCCTATCTTATTCCAACATCTTTTCTCAAGAGGTATTTTAATTAATTGTTTAACATTAACAATTCTAGCTATAACAATAAAGGTTAATAAATCCTTTTTTTTTAAAAAAAAAAATAATTATAGTACTATATCTACTACATTTGATTTTTCAAATTTTTATTTAAAATTTGCTAATTATTTACCTAATAATACTCCTCCTTCAGAGAAATTTTTAACTTGATTAATAGGATTTACAGAAGGTGAAGGTTCATTTATTGTAAATAATAGAGGTGATCTTTGTTTTGTTCTTACACAAAATAATAATGATATCCAGATATTAAATTTTATAAAAGAAACTTTAGGTTTTGGTAAAGTAATAGCACAATCTAAATTAACTAGTAGATATGTAACACAAAGTAAAAAAGAAATAGAAATACTTATTTATTTGTTTAATAATAATCTTGTGTTACCAAGTAAAAAGGTAAAATTTGAAAAATTTGTTAAAGGATTTAATCTTTGAGTAGGTAAAGGTAGAATAAAATTAAATCCTATTGTATTTAGAGATAGTTTTATTTTACCTAGCTTAGATAATAGTTGATTAGCAGGATTTACAGACGGAGAAGGTTGTTTTACTTGTTCCATAGGTAAAGATAAAGGATTTAGTTTTAATTTCAATATATCTCAAAAGTGAGAAGAGAATAAAGTTGTATTACAACATCTTTGTACTTTATTTAAAGGGGGTATAGTATCAAAACATTCCGTAGATAATGTAAATGAATTTAGAATAGGAGGATTACAAAATTGTAAAAATGTATTTTTCTATTTTGATACTTATATGTTATTAACTAAAAAATCTGCTAGTTATATTTTATGAAAGAAAATACATGAAGATTTGTTAAATAAAAATCATTTAGATCCTATAAAAAGGATAGAGATGATTGAAAAGGCTAGAATGATTAATAAATTTAATTAATAAATTAGGGAAAAAAAGTAAAGGTTTAACGTGCAAGTTATGAAGCTCTTAGGACAGATGTAAAAGGATATAAGATCCAAAAGAGCAAATATTCTATAAAGAATATACCTTATATTTAGTTAATGTTTAGTTATTACTACTTGCAACTCTTAAGTGTAACGTATATACAATCTTGACTTATATAGTTATGCTTATCAATTATTGATCGATTGATAAAAGGAAAAGTTAGTATAAACATTAGCGATACTAGTGTTAACGGTCAATAAATTTTCTTGTTTAAAGACCGTCGGTTATTTAAGTGACCGCTACAGACTGGTTCACTGGTAGGTGGCTGAAATGCTGCTTAATGTACAGTCGGTTCCTTCCATACTTTATGTATGCACAAGCCCAGAATTATATAATTACTGGTACCTGAATTTAATAAAAGAACATCAGAATGCTGATGATAAGTTAAATTTGAAGGAATGGATTCTTCGGACACCCAGAAGTTTATATTTTAATTATACCAGGATTCGGTATTATTAGTACAGTTATTGCCGCTGGATCTGGTAAAAATGTATTCGGTTACTTAGGTATGGTTTATGCCATGATGTCTATTGGTGTTTTAGGTTTCATAGTTTGAAGTCATCACATGTATACTGTTGGTTTAGATGTTGATACTAGAGCTTATTTCACAGCTGCTACTTTAATTATTGCAGTTCCTACTGGAATTAAAATATTCAGTTGATTAGCTACATGTTATGGTGGATCATTACACTTAACACCTCCTATGTTATTTGCATTAGGATTTGTTGTGTTATTCACTATAGGTGGTTTAAGTGGTGTTGTTTTAGCTAATGCATCACTTGACGTTGCTTTCCATGATACTTACTATGTAGTTGCTCATTTCCACTATGTATTATCTATGGGAGCTGTGTTTGCTTTATTTAGTGGTTGATACTTCTGAATACCTAAATTATTAGGTTTATCATATGATCAATTTGCAGCTAAAGTACATTTCTGAATTTTATTTGTTGGTGTTAATCTAACATTCTTCCCACAACATTTCTTAGGTTTACAAGGTATGCCTAGAAGAATTAGTGATTACCCAGACGCTTTCTACGGTTGAAATTTAGTAAGTAGTGTAGGTTCTATTGTTAGTGTAGTAGCTACATGATATTTCTTAACAATTATTTATAACCAATTAACAGAAGGTAAGGCAGTATCAAGATACCCTTGATTAACTCCACAATTATTTAGTGATACATTCCAAGTGTTATTCACTAGAAATAATAACTCATTAGAATGATGTTTAACAAGTCCACCTAAACCTCATGCTTTTGCAAGTTTACCTGTACAATCAAGATTCTCTTTGTAATGTTAGCGCTAAAAGGAGTAAGAAACTCAAGTATAGGATTATATATCCATTGTTATTTTTTTATAATCCTAAGAATAATTATAAAATTTTTCTTAAGAATAACTAATTACGGTATTCGTACTTGTACTCTTGTTTCAAAAATTAATTATATTATTGATCTATTTGTATATTATTCTCTTAGATCTCAACCTAGATATATTTTAATTAAAGGTAGAAACAGGACTTATTTAGCATACAATCCTTTTAGTGTTCTTGGAGGTTTATTATGTTACAATGGACATAGTATAGGGTATGCTACTCTAGATGAGAGAAGATTTTATGAGACAAGGTGTCATACAAAATTGGATGACATTTATAATCATCTAGAAACTGTGCAAGATTTAAATCCAGATAAAGTAATAAGAGTCTATAAAGCAAAAAAGCATGTAGAAGATATTTGTCTTAGACCTAGAAGTATCGATAGTGGTTATACAACTGATCCTGATCAGGAAGTTGTAGAGTACACAGATAGAGAAGGTCGTACTGGATTATATTATAGTTATAGGGGTTGAAGAATAACATCTTTTAGCCATAATGATCCAGATATACAAGAAAATAGTTCTGCAGAATTTATGATGAACGCTTTAGATGCACGTTCAGTTCTTGAAGAAGACGTACAAGCTATTGTAGCTATTGATAGCTTTTTAAGTGCAAGAAATTCACAACATAATCCTATTATGCATGAAATAATGCAACATGCACAAGATGCATTTGACGCATTTGCTATAGGAAACTAATTATGTTTATAAATCACGTTATGGATGTTAAATTTATATAAAACTTATAAATTTTAGTTATTTATAAATACAAATAACAATATATATATTCTTTATTAATTGAGGTTACCTTACTTAAATGGCTGTACACATACATTTATATTGTACTATGATACAAGCAGCAAAAATAATTGGAACAGGAATGGCTACAACAGGTTTAATCGGTGCTGGTATAGGTATCGGTGTTGTTTTCGGAGCATTAATATTAGGTGTTGCTAGAAATCCATCATTAAGAGGACAATTATTCTCATATGCTATTTTAGGTTTTGCTTTTGCTGAAGCAACTGGATTATTCGCATTAATGATGGCTTTCTTATTACTATATGTAGCCTAATTTTCAAAAAAATTTTTTTTTTTTATTAATTTTACTCTATAGAGTAAAATTATTTAATAATATATTTAAATATAAATATATTATATATCTTAATATCTTAAGAGATTATTGGTATATAATATTTATTAACTAATTAATTTTAGTTAACATATAATAATTTTACAAGTATAAACAATTTATCATGACAACTACAACTTTTTTTTTATTCTTAATACCAATATTAGCAATAATATTGTTAGCAGTAAATTTGATTCTTTCTCCCCACAATCCATATCAAGAAAAAGATAGTGCTTTTGAATGTGGTTTTCATTCTTTTTTAGGACAGAATAGAACACAGTTCAGTATATCTTTCTTTATATTTGCCTTATTATTCCTATTATTTGATTTAGAAATTTTATTAGTTTACCCTTATGTGGTAAGTGCATATACAAACGGAATATATGGTTTAGTAATTATGTTAGTATTTTTCTTAGTATTAACTTTAGGTTTTGCCTTTGAATTAGGAAAAAATGCTTTAAAAATTGAAAGTAGACAAGTTTATAATTTTAATTATAAATCTTGAAGTGGTTATTCATTAATATATAATTAATTTGTAATTACTATTTCAAATATTAGGGTGGAATAAATTTAATTATTTGATTATTAATAAATTTAATCAAATAATACTTAGATTATTATTAATCTATGGGGGGTATAATTTTTTATATGTTAAAACATGATTAAAAGGTTAGCTCATTTGGACTAGTTATAAAAATAAATGAATATTTATAAATATATATAAATGCTTTTAGATATATTAAAAGGACATTTACTATTGGATGCTCCTACTCCTTGAGGTTTATTTTTCCAAGATAGCGCATCACCTCAAATGGAAGGAATAGAAGAATTACATAATAATATTATGTTTTATTTAGCTGTTATCTTATTCACAGTTACATGAATGATGATAACAATTATAAGAAATTTTGTAGCTACAAAATCTCCTATAGCACATAAATATTTAAACCATGGTACATTAATTGAATTAATATGAACAATTACACCTGCGTTTATCTTAATATTAATCGCATTCCCTTCATTCAAATTATTATATTTAATGGATGAAGTTATGGATCCTTCATTAGTAGTTTATGCTGAAGGTCATCAATGATATTGAAGTTATCAATATCCTGACTTTACAAATGAAGATAATGAGTTTATTGAATTTGATTCATATATAGTACCAGAAAGTGACTTAGAAGATGGTCAATTTAGAATGTTAGAAGTAGATAACAGAGTTATTATACCAGAGTTAACTCACACTAGATTTGTAATCTCAGCTGCAGATGTTATACATTCTTATGCTTGTCCATCTTTAGGTATTAAAGCTGATGCATACCCAGGTAGATTAAATCAAGCTTCTGTTTATGTAAATCGTCCTGGTACATTCTTTGGACAATGTTCAGAAATTTGTGGTATACTACATAGCTCTATGCCTATTGCTATACAATCTGTGTCTATTAAAGAGTTCTTATTATGATTAAGAGATCAAATGGAAGGTTAATTATTTTATTTAATTGTTTTTATTAAAATAAAATATAGTTATATTTTAGTATAATTCTTATATAGTATATATAAAAAAAAAATAAAAGATTTACACTTAATATCTTATTTAGAGTAATATATTATACTATCAATAATTTAAATATATATTTTAAAAATTTAAATATGCAAACCCTTAAGTTCAAAATAAATATAAATTTTGTTAAATTAAGAATAAACTTGTTATATATTAATTTACTTGATTATTATTATACTCTTAAATTTATACATACATTTTATATATTATATAAAATTATAGTATTAATATTATTTATATGTACTATAATATCAAACTATGAAAATGATATATCATATTTTTTATCTAAATTTTTAGGTTATTATTATT